TATTTGGAATGGAGTTGACAAACAACCAATAACAATATTATTGTTTCTTCGTGTAGATTAGAAATTGAAATGGGACGTGGCCAAGCGGTAAGGCAACGGGTTTTGGTCCCGATATTCGAAGGTTCGAATCCTTCCGTTCCAGCGCATATCCATTTTTTTATGCTCCATTATTCTGATAGAAAGAAGTAGGGGAGTGGATAGGAGTTAATCCATATTAATTTAAATATATGTGTCTGTTCGAATCTCATTAACAAATGATCAAGTTCCATAACATATTTCTATATGATATGGAGCCAATGTTTTTTCTTTGAATCTCATTTTATTTAGGTATTTCGTGTTTGGCTCTAATGAAAAATTGGAAATCTATGTAACGATTGAGGCAGGGGTGATTTATCCTATCCCTTTTATTTTATTCACTTTATGACAAGAGTCGATTAGTAAAATATTACTCAACCCCGTGTTAAAGTTAAACAAAATACATAGCATATAATCATATAAAATGAGGAAATGTTTAGCTTATATGTATGGTATGTATCGTTCGACAATAGTTTTGGGGTTTTTGTGAAAAAAATTTGTGATCCTTTCAATTATTTAAACGGAAATTATTTCAATTCAATATTAGAAAATTTCTATCACAATGACAACTGTTCAGTCTATCTGATAGATACGAAAACCCCTCCCGATTTTTTTCAATTTTGATTTTCGTAATCAGATGAAAAGAATAAAGATTCAAATCTTAACTTACATCATTTTTTTATACATCTCATGAAAAAAATTGGATTTCTTTCTTCTTTTCTTTGATCTATTTATCGATTTTCAATAAAATCAGTGATGAGTCAATTAAAAAAGAAAGACTTATCTTCCTATGAAGATCAAACGTGATGCTTATTGTCCAATTTTTTTTAAATTAAATCAAATTAAATAATGATGTCTAAATAGGAAACTTTTTCAATTTCAATTAGAAATATTTTTAATAAATATTTTGAATCATTCCTTGTAAGTGGAATCTTTGGTACTCAAAAAATAGGAAATCGTTTAATCTATCCTATTGAGTCACTTGAAGATGCAGATTCAAAAAGTTATTCGTTTATATATTTCTATTTCTTTCTATTATCTATAGATTATTTATGTATGTTAAAGTCTTGCTAAGACTTTTTCAGAAAAATCGTTCTTCTATATATCATATAGAGAAGAAGAAGTCTAGATTACGATGTCTATGGACAGCCGAACCAATGACTATTCATGATTCCATAATTGAATCAATTCCATACCGGTTCCAAATTAGAGGAATATTATGGTAAAACTTCGTTTGAAACGATGTGGTAGAAAGCAACGTGCGACTTGAAGGACACGATCCGTTGTGGATTTTTACATCCACCATTTTCGATTTATCTAGGAATGAGGGTGCTCTTGGCTCGACATTGTTTGTTCTGTTACACTCGAACCCTTCGTTTTTTGTTGGGTTGAAAATAGTCCACGATGGAGCTCGAGTAGAAAGGATTAATTCATTTCTCGGGGGCAAGGATCTAGGGTTAATGCCAATTAATCAATTGGAACAACTTCGTAAATGTATCTTCCATATATAGAAATCGAAAGGATCCAATTCGAGCAAGTTTCCAATTCAAAAGCAAAACTTGTTGGAATTGACCAAACTTTTTTCGATTCAAAGTGTATCATGCGGGAATCAACTGTCCATAGGATTCTTTGCTAGAAAGAAATCAAAAAGGGTATGTTGCTGCCATTTTGAAAGGATTAAGAAGGACCGAAGTAATGTCTAAACCCACTGATTTAAAATAAGGATAAAGGATCTAAGAACAAGGAAACACCATTTTAATTGTCTCGATAGTCTCAATAACTGGATCAGACTAAAGAATCCAAATAGAATTTAAACGAGACAAACAAAAGGGGGTAAAGACCACTCAATAAATGAAATTGACTAAAGATTTTTCCTTTGAGCTATTTGAGAGTTATCTAACTTGAGTTATGAGTACGAATGGTTTCTTTTTCATTTTCAATAAGAAAAAAAAGGCTGAAATCATAGTCTAATTGATGGCCCATTTGTCATTTAATTTCTTAGAACTGCATACATAGACAAACCTTTGAATCAAATCATTTTTTCTCGAGCCGTACGAGGAGAAAACTTCCTATACGGTTCTAGGGGGGGTATTGTTCATCTACATCTATCCCAATGAGCCGTCTATCAAATCGTTGCAACTGATGTTCGATCCCGAAGAGAAGGAAAAGATCTTAGAAAAGTGGGCTTTTATGATCCAATAAAGAATCAAACTTATTTAAATGTTCCTGTTATTCTATATTTCCTTGAAAAAGGTGCTCAACCCACAGAAACTGTTCAGAATCTTTTAAAGAAAGCGGAAGTTTTTAAGGAACTTCCGTCTAATCAAATGAAATTCAATTAAAGAAAAAAGAAATACCTAAGGGGGGGGGTAGCGACTTGTATATAACTTTGTATAATTTTTCTCTACTTGTTTTTTTGATTTCC